AACGACCCGACCCCGTACATCTGTAACGGTCACAATGGTATTGTTAAAACTTGCTTGAACATGAATAACTCCCTTTGGTATTCTACGCGCACTCTTACGTGAACTAATACGTCCATTTCTACGTGAACCAATTCTTGGTATAGGTTTTGCCATATTTTATCATCTCATAAATATGAGTAAAAGATATATGGATATATCCATTTCATGTCAAAACATGATTTTTTTTTATTTGTACATCGGGTTCTTTAGAGAATCTTTTTTAGGAAAATTATCCTTGTCTTTGTTTATGTCTCGGGTTGGGACAAATTACTATAATTCGTCCCCGCCTACGGATCAATCGACATTTTTCGCAAATTTTACGAACAGAAGCCCTTATTTTCATATTTATTATTCCTTAATTTAATTAAGAATCTATTTCTTGGAAGAAAATAAGTTTCTTGAAATTTTGAACTTCGAATTGTATCTCCATGAAAAAAGGAATGTTGAAGTTGAAAAAAAAACTCCCTAATTATTTGAATCCTTGTTTCGGATTCTATAAATTATACGCCCTTTGGTTGAATCATAACGACTTACTTCAATTTTGACTCTATCTCCCGGCAATATCCGTATAGAACTACGCCGGATCTTTCCCGAAACATAACCTAGAATCATATTTTCATTATCTAAACGCACCCGGAACATACCGTTGGGAAGTGATTCAGTAATTAAACCTTCATGAATCCATTTTTGTTCTGTCATTCCAGGTAAAATCCCCTTAAAGTATTAATTAATGGAGGAGTAGTGATATTAAACAACCCGCCCTTTCTCTTTTTTTTTTACAAATAGGAAGTTCCGGATCCAATTCGAATATCCGAAGGATTACCATATATAACACAAAATTTCTCCACCAATTCTTTCTAGGCGAGCTTCTCGGTCTGTCATTATACCTCGCGAAGTAGAAAGAATTACAATGCCCATACCACCTAAAACTCTAGGAATTCGTTGATAGTTAGAATAGATTCGTAGACCAGGTCGACTGATCCGTTTTAAATTTAAAATAGTTCTATATGCCCCTTTCCTATTCCTTTTATGTCGCAGGGTTAAAACCAAAAAATATTTGTTGCTTTCCTGATGTTTCCTCACGTTTTCGATAAAACCTTCGCGTAAAAGTATTTTAACAATGTTTTCGGTGATATTAGTAGATGCTATTCGAACCGTTACTTTTCTATCCATGTCGGCATTTCGTATAGAGGTTATTATGTCAGCAATAGTGTCCCTGCCCATGATGAACTAAAATTATTGGTGCCTCCTAATTTTGCTATAATCAACATGCTCTTTTTTCTTTTTTATTTATGAATCCTATTAAATAAAATAATAAATTAAAGGTATATGCGTGAAACACAATCTACTAAGTAATCTATTTCATTCACTTATTATAACTATATCATGGTCTCGTCTTATAATACCTCAGGGGCTAAGGAAACTATTTTAGTAAAATTTAACTGTCTCAGTTCCCGGACGATCGCACCAAAAATTCGAGTTCCTTTTGGGTTTCCTTCTTGATCAATAATAACTGCAGCATTGTCATCATATCGTATTATCATACCGTTGTCACGTTTGAGTTCTTTACAGGTACGTACAATTACAGCTCTGATTACTTCTGATCTTTCTAGAGGCATATTTGGTACTGCTTCTTTGATCACAGCAACAATAACGTCACCAATATGAGCGTATCGGCGATTACTAGTTCCTATGATTCGAATACACATCAATTCTCGGGCCCCGCTGTTGTCCGCTACATTCAAATGGGTCTGGGGTTGAATCATATCATTTTTTTATTCCATTTTTCAATGCAAAGAACGAAGGAAAAAAACAGAAATATTGTTTGTCCAAAATCAAAAAAAGAAACCTACTATTTGTTTTTCATGCCAAAGACCCCTTTTTTTCTTTTATTCCTATCCCGAAATAATGAATTGAGTGCGTATAGGTATTTTGGACGCTGCTATTGAAATAGCTTTTCTAGCTATATTTTCTGCCACCCCGCCCATTTCATAAAGTATTCTACCTGGTTTAACGACCGCTACCCAATATTCGGGGGATCCTTTCCCTGAACCCATACGTGTTTCTGTAGGTCTTACTGTAACCGGTTTGTCTGGAAATATGCGTACCCATATTTTTCCACCACGGCGTACGTTTCGTGTCATTGCTCGTCGCCCCGCTTCTATTTGTCTAGATGTGATCCAAGCAGGTTCAAGTGCTTGAAGAGCGTATCTACCAAAACAAATACGATTACCTCGATAAGATATTCCCTTCATTCTCCCTCTATGTTGTTTACGGAATCTGGTTCTTTTGGGGTTATAGTGGACGGGTCTTTTTCAAATTCCATCTCTACTACAGAACCGGACATGAGAGTTTCTTCTCATCCAGCTCCTCGCGAATTAAATGATTCAAAAAAATTGAGTTAAGATAAAATTCCATTTTTTTTTTTGAGTAATATGCTGAATCGTGGGATTCTTTGATA